CAAACAAATGAAAAGGAAGGACTCTTATTGAAATCCCTATCTCAATTCTGAGTAGTAGTGGAGCGATTAGATATATCTTTTCGCTCATCGCTCATATAGAACTAGCCTACTATTTTATATACATGTTTTTCACTATTCCATATACATGTTTTTCTTCGATAAAGTAAACTAATTATTCGTATCGTATCTTGGATTTAATCGGATTCGCATTTTTTTTTGAAACATCTATAAAAGAAAGTCGTTTTCTAGCCATTATATATACTCCATACATCATATATATTTCATACATCAAGTTGGATCTCACTCTGTTAAACAACCGATTTTTTTTAATCTCATTTTTTGTAAACTCTTTTCTTTTTATTTCGTAAAATCCCACATAGATACAATCAATATAGATACAATCAATCTAAAAGGGCGAATTCATTAGTCTGAATCATTGCATATAAATAAAAACCTTTGATTAATCTAAGTTCATGTAATTTATTATTTATTATTCTTTTGGTCAATCGTTGAATTGAATAAAGTCCACTGAAATGAGAATCACTGCATGAACCCCCTTCTTTTTTTTAGTTTTAGCATCGTAAACAAATAAAGAATTCTCATTCAGATTATGACTCCTAAGATTGGAATTGAATGAACAAAACAATCAAGACAATATCAAGAGAGTTTTAATTGGAAGGAGATAGAAATAGGGCAAACACATTTTAGGACAAAGATCTTTTCGAGCTCTTCCCCCCCACTTTTTTTTACTTTGACAATCCGCCAATATCCTAATCCTTTTCTTTTGATTCTTCCTCTAGATCGTATCGACCTTTTTGTCTATTTATGTGTATATTTATGTCCATATTAAGTAAATTGTCTTGAGAAAGGCATGGATTGCTTTGCACTAAGTTAAAAAATAAAGACGATTTCGAAACTTAGTCAATGGTGCCCCTCCATGGATTCGCCTATATAAGCCGCAGCTAACGTTGCAAAAATAAGAGCTTGAATACCGCTTGTAAATAATCCAAGGAGCATAACAGGTATAGGAACCACTGAAGGTACTAAAGAAACAAGAACAACAACTACCAATTCGTCCGCTAATATATTTCCGAAAAGTCGAAAGCTAAGCGATAAAGGTTTTGTGAAATCTTCTAAAATATTAATGGGTAAAAGAATTGGAGTTGGTTGAATGTATTTAACGAAATAACCTAATCCTTTTTTGCTAAGGCCCGCATAAAAATATGCAATTGACGTAAGTAAAGCTAAAGCAACAGTAGTATTTATATCATTTGTGGGTGCGGCTAACTCTCCATGAGGTAACTGTATGATTTTCCAAGGTAAAAGCGCCCCTGACCAATTAGAAACAAAAATAAATAGAAACATAGTTCCAATAAAAGGAACCCATGGACCATATTCCTCTCCAATTTGAGTTTTGCTCACATCTCGAATAAATTCAAGGACATATTCGAAGAAATTCTGACCGTCACTAGGAATGGTTTGTGGATTCCGAACAGCTACAATGGCGGAACCTAATAAGATAGCAATTACAACCCAAGAAGTAATAAGTACTTGGCCATGAACTTGGAAACCACCTAGTTTCAAATAAAAATGCTGGCCTACTTCTACGCCGGATATATCATATAAGCCTTTTAATGTGTTGATGGAAGATGATAAAACATTCATATTGTCCTCTTAAAGAAAACCTTACAAGAAATTATTTTGATTCAACCCTTTTTTTGTTTAGGCTTGCCCACTGGAATTGTATATTTTGTACACAAACGAATCGCATAATATTCCTAAATTCTTTTAATTTCTTTTGCACGATTCAGGAATAGTAAAGGATTCCATCAATTTATCAGTCTATGGAATTTTCAAAAGAACTTTTTGATCTTATATGTTATTATTAATTAGGGATTTCGTATATACCTAGAACGACCTTCACAAATTGCAAATACTAATTTGTTAAGAATGAATCGGATTGAAGCTCTAGTGTCATCATTCGCCGGAATCGAAATATCTGCGAGATCGGGGTCACAATTTGTATCAATTAAACAAATTGTCGGAATTCCCAAAGTGATACATTCCCGAAGAGCCGTATATTCTTCTTGTTGATCAACGATTATTACAATATCTGGTAACCCTGTCATATATTTGATCCCGCCCAGATATTTTTGCAAGTGAGATAATTGTCTCTTTAATCGAGCCACATCCCTTTTCGGAAGGCGATTGAGTTTTCCTGTCTTTTGGTCTATTCTTAAGTCCCTGAACTTTTGAAGTCTCAGTTCTGTAGTGGACCAATTCGTTAAAATACCGCCGAGCCACTTTTTATTAACATAATGACACCGAGCCCTTAGTGCAGCCCGCGCTACCGAATCCGCTGCTTTTTTTTTGGTACCAACAATTAAGAATTTTTTTCTACTACTTGCTGCATCAAAAACTAAATCACAAGCTTCTGATAAAAAACGAGCAGTTCTAATAAGATTTGTAATATGAATACCTTTACGCTTTGCAGAGATATAAGGTGCCATTTTCGGATTCCATTTTTTAATAGCATGACCAAAATGAACTCCTGCTTCCAGCATCTCTTCCAAATTAATATTCCAATATCTTCTTATCATTTCTCCCTACACTTCCTCTCTTTTTTTCATTGAAAAAAAAAAGACGGGATTACCCTGAAATAAATAACTGTTCCGACGGAACCTTATCTTTTCCTCTTTTCTCAAAGATTGGGTGTTGATATATGACCCAACCCATTTATTTCTTTCTATTCTTTATTATCTTTTTTTTTTTCATTTCCTTATTACTCTCTAAATATATAAATATCAAAAATCACATTACCAAATCGCGTGTAAATGGAACAAATAAAAGAATCGTCTCATAGTTATATAGTTATAAAGTTAAAAGTATGAATCCACTCTTAGGAATCATTAAATCCTATAAATTATTGTTCTGATGTATCATATCAATTTTTTGAAATGCAAGAATCAAATAACTCTCTGTGGTGGAACAAAATATCTCCCATTTCCCCCTTGAATAAATTCTTGTTTTTGGTTTTTAATCTTAAAGGAATGCTCGTATGTTGCCTTGAGCGGTGCACTAATCCTTTGAATCCGGTACCAACGGGTATCATACTGCCTAGAACAACGTTTTCTTTCAGGCCTTTCAGCCAATCGATACGTCCGCGGAGAGCTGCTTTTGATAAAACACGAGCAGTTTCTTGAAAACTTGCCTCGGAGATGAAACTTTGAGTATTCAGAGATGCTCTCGTGATTCCCAAGAGCATAACTCGGTAACAGATCACTTCTTCCAAAGCCCGCCCCGTGCGTTCCGCTCGCAACAATCCAATTAGTTCTCCGGGTGAAAAAACATTAGACATTCCATCTTCCGAAACCGACACTTTTGATGTTATTTGACGTACAATAATTTCTATATGCCTATTATGGATCTGCACCCCTTGGGATCGATAAATCTTTTGGATCTTATTAACCAAAGAGATACGACTTTGTACTATAGTTAGTTCAGCACCAATCAAGAATCCCCAAGGAATTCCAAGAATTCTTGTTCTACACGCGTTCCAACCCTCAACTCTCTTTTCTAGGTTTATCGATATTGAATCAATTGAGCGTACTTCTAACACTTGTTCCACTTTTGGAAGACCCTGCGTTATATCACTAGATCTCGACTTTTCATACATAAATGAAACTAAAGTATCTCCTTGGTCAAGGATTTCTCCATAATGACGATGAACAGTTGCTTCGGGAGTGGCCAAATAAGGCTTAGCTGATCTTAGTACTATAGACTCAACGTGAACAATTATAACTTGACCCGATTTTAGGTGTGGTGCGTTTTTGGCCATACATACATTTTCGCAAATAAATTGTCCCAGGTTAATTATTGTGAATGTTTCTTCACAAAAATTATGATGATAATTATGATGGAGAAAATACCAATTCAATTTGAATGGATTCAAAACACTGTTAATGCACGAATCAGGATTCAAAATTCTCTTGTTCTCCTCCATTAAATAATATTTAAGTACTTGAAAAGTCTTTTTGAAATTGTCAAGTTTCAAATATTTATTTACCGAGATCTGATTATGAGTTAGTAAATAATGGTAGACTGAATAAAAATTTGCAATTTCAAGCGCTGTTCCTAAAGGACCCGGACCCGGCGAATTCCTAATTGGGATTCTAGCCTCTCTTTTAGTTAATTCTTTTATGACATTCTGATATTTTACATCGTTGAATGGATCCGTTTGAAAACAATTAGATGATGACAAAATTATTAAAGATCGACATTCTTTATTTCTATTTCTATTCAACAACGTACTTATAGTTACTTCATTTTGTTTAAGTGATTGTTGAATCTTTGCCTTGGAATAAATGGAAAAAAATGAATTAATATTGGCATGATCTAACCCAATATGGGAGATCGATCCTAAACCTAATGAATCGTTCCGTTTTCTGTTGATATCGGAAATACGGGATTCCACTAAGTTTAAGTTGATTTTGAGGAAATCACGAATCAGACCATTTGTACTTACTTCAACAAAAGAAGCACGAGCCCCTTCGATAGAAGAACTTTTTTTGTCTTCATCCCAATTCAAGACTAAACAAGTACGAACTAATTGAATACTTGTGTCATAAATTTCTCGAATTGGTTTACCATTTCCATAAAGAATATAATTGACAACTTGAAGTTTCAGATTTTCCTTTTCCTGCAATAGATCCGGGGGGAAAAGTGTTTCAAAATTTTTATCGTATTCTATTTTTTTGTTATATAGGATTACTGGCCGAACCAAAAGAAAATACTTTTTCTTGGTAAGTGTGATCCGTTGGACATAGATCCAATTTTTTTTTTTTTTTTTTGATTTCTTAGAATTTGTTTTTACCCTTCCTGGTGGTATTAAGATACCACTGTATCGCGATATCTTATCTGTCTCCCCCGGAAAATGGGGATCTCCAGAAAAAATTTTAAGTTCAATTTTTTTTTTTTTTCTCTCTATTCGTACCAATCCGCTTACCCGACTTCTTATATTTAACGTGATTTGTGTATCTATTCCAATAATACTATTATTACGTACCATTAAAGAAGAAGATTTGGGTAAAATATACACTTCCTCAGGAATGAAAAAAAAGCAATGTACTTTCATTCCGTATTTTGACTGAAATTCTTTGACTCTCCGATACTCAACCGAATCCTCTTTTTTGACGATTGAATGCGCCCCTACAAACCCATACTTAGTAATTCCGGAACTGTTTCTTTGTTGGTATTGAGGATCGTTGAAATAAGCAAAAATACTATTTTTATAGAAAATACCATTTATAGGTATTTCAATCGAGATATCGGAGGGGGATATTAGTTCTTTCTCTTGTTCTTGAATCGATTGGAATGGCATGATAAATCGATTTCTGCGTCTCTTTGCCACTAAATAAAAATTCTCGTGGAGAATTGCAGGATATATGAGATTACAATGACCAGTACTTTGGATTCGATTAAGTTCCGAATAATCAGAAATCTCACTTTTTTTTTTACTCGAAAGATCTGAACTAAATAATTTGTATTGAACTTGATCATTATTTTCTGAATTTACTGAGGAGTTCGAAATAGATCTCTTTTCGACAGAAAGGGAATGTGTGTTCATTTGATCTTGATCCTTGTGTAGCGAAAATGGGACTGTACTGGATCTGCCCGAACCCCCCGATAATATCCATAAATGACTTGTTTTTGGTAAAAGATGGATATTACTATATGTAAATTCAGATGTATGGTATACGTCGGTACTCCAGTGCATTTCTCCTTCTGAATCGGAATAAATATGTTTTCGAACCCTCTCTGTAAAATTAAAAGGGTATGTTCCCGCGCGAATTTCAGCAATCACTTGTTCTGATTCCACATATTGATCGTTTTGAACTAAAAGAAGACTTTTTGATGGAATAGTCACGTTATGTAGAATATCTTCACTCTCAATAGTTACATACAAGTCTATAGAACAGAGAAAAGCCGGATGCCCATGACGTGTACGTGTGGGATGAATTAAATCCTCATTAAATTTTATTTTTCCATTAGAAGGGGCTCGCACATGTTCTGCAGTACCCCCTGTGAATACTCCACCGGTATGAAACGTTCTTAATGTTAGTTGAGTACCCGGTTCCCCAATGGATTGACCCGCAATAATACCTACAGCTTCTCCCAATTCCACCAAATCGCCATGAGTAGGACTCCGGCCGTAACATAATCGACATATCCAAGACGTACTCCTACAAGTAAAAGGAGTTCGAATAGATATTGGTTGTGTTCGAAAGGTTATGATTCGATTGATAAGTCCAATCCCAAGATCTTGATTTCGGACGGCAATGCATCGTGGGCCCATATATATATTGTCCGCTAATACACGGCCAATTAATGTGTGAATGAAAATCCTTTCTGGTATCATTCCATTTCGAGGACTCACAAAGATCCCTCGGGTAGTGCCACAATCTGTTCTACGTACAACAACGTGTTGAACTACTTCAACAAGCCTGCGTGTAAGATATCCAGCATCTGATGTTCGTACAGCAGTATCTACAACTCCTTTTCGGGCTCCATAACAAGAAATGATATATTCTGTTAAAGACAATCCTTCGCGTAAATTGCTTTGAATGGGTAAGTCAATCATTTGTGCTTGTGGATCCGACATTAATCCTCTCATGCCTACTAATTGGTGTATTTGAGATGCATTTCCTCTAGCGCCCGAAAAAGACATTATATAGACTGGATTAAAGGGTTCGGTCATCCTAAAATTAGGATTCATTTGTTGTCGCAAGTATTCACTTGTAGCATACCATATCTCAACGGATTGACGTAATTTTTCTATTGCGTGTACATTTCCATAATGATGGTGTTCTTCCAAAACGAAACTTTGGTGTTCAGCATCTTGGACTAGCCATCCCTTAGAAGGTATTGTTAAAAGATCATCAATTCCTAATGAAATGGATGTAGCAGTGGCTTGTTGGAAACCCAGAGTCTTTATTTGATCCAAGATGTGTGATGTATACGCCATTCCGAAGTGATCTATTAATCTGCTAATAAGTCGTTTAATGGCAGTTCCATCTACCACTTTATTGTGAAAGCCCAAATTGGTCCGTTCCGCCATAAATACCTCCATATTCTACTGAGTAGGGTTCGACAATGGATTTGAGTCAATGATTGGAAAACTTCCTTTTCTCGATCTTGAGTTGCGTGGAAATTCAGGAACTATGGTCCTAGTTGAACCAAAGAAAGGACCTGAATCCCCACGGGTGTTATAGAATTTCTTAGCTGAGATCTCTATGATTAGATTGGGTACCGTCTGAGCGGGCTTTACAAAACCCTTGTATAGCTTCTTCGATTTCTCGATAAAAAGAAATATTACCAACGGTGGTTCGGATGTATATACAAAGATTTTGTTTTTTTAGACTTCTTACTATTAGATAGTGTCCATAAATCTCATGATAGGTACCTAAAGATTCATAGTAACCCTCGATGGGAATTTCTCTT